GTTGTCGTAGCTTAAAATAAAGCATTACACTGAAGATGTTAAGATAGGCTCTAGTACAGCCTCGAAAACACAAAGGCTTGGTCCTGACTTTCCTATCAGCTTTAACCAAATTTACACATGCGAGTATCCGCATCCCCGTGAGAATGCCCTACAGTTCCCCGCCCGGGAACAAGGAGCAGGTATCAGGCACATACCTTCATAGCCCACAACACCTTGCTTAGCCACACCCTCAAGGGAATCCAGCAGTGACAGACATTAAGCCAATGAGTGCAAACTTGACTTAGTTATGGTTAAAAGGGCCGGTAAAACTCGTGCCAGCTACCGCGGTTATACGAGAGACCCAAGTTGATAGGCTCCGGCGTAAAGCGTGGTTAGGGGCGACAAACACTAAAGCCGAACACTTACTAAGCTGTTATACGCTTACGAAAGTAAGAAGCACATTTACGAAAGTGGCTTTATTACACCTGAACCCACGAAAGCAAAGACACAAACTGGGATTAGATACCCCACTATGCTTTGCCCTAAACATTGATAGCTTTATACAACTACTATCCGCCTGGAAACTACGAGCAATAGCTTAAAACCCAAAGGACTTGGCGGTGCTTTAGACCCACCTAGAGGAGCCTGTTCTATAACCGATAACCCCCGTTTAACCTCACCTTTCCTAGTCATTTCCGCCTATATACCGCCGTCGCCAGCTTACCCTATGAAGGCCCTCTAGTAAGCACAATTGGTACAACCCAAAACGTCAGGTCGAGGTGTAGCGTATGGAGAGGGAAGAAATGGGCTACATTCCCTATTACAGCGAATCACGGATAATAATACTGAAACGTGTATCTAGAAGGAGGATTTAGCAGTAAGCAGAAAGCAGAGCGTTCCGCTGAAACTGGCCCTGAAGCGCGCACACACCGCCCGTCACTCTCCCCAAGCATATTTCCTAAAATTAACCTAAGACCTTTTATTAGCAAAGGGGAGGCAAGTCGTAACATGGTAAGTGTACCGGAAGGTGCACTTGGCAAAACCAAAGCATAGTTCAAAGCTAGAACACCTCTTTTACACGGAGGAAATACTCGTTCAACCCGAGTTGCCTTGATACTGACCCGCTAGCCCAACCTAATCAAAAACAACAAAACACATTAACTAAACCCAAAGACACAAACGTCTCATAAACAAACCATTTTTCCCCCTTAGTATGGGCGACAGAAAAGGAACAACGGAGCAATAGAGAAAGTACCGCAAGGGAATGCTGAAAAACTAAATGAAATAAACAAGTGAAGCCCAAAAAAGCAGAGATTTTATCTCGTACCTTTTGCATCATGATTTAGCCAGTGCAACCCAAGCAAAGAGCACTTTAGTTTGATAACCCGAAACTTTGTGAGCTACTCCAAGGCAGCCTAATCAATAGGGCCAACCCGTCTCTGTGGCAAAAGAGTGGGAAGACCTTCGAGTAGAGGTGATAAACCTACCGAACTTAGTAATAGCTGGTTGCCCAATAACTGGATAGAAGTTCAGCCTCCCGGCTTCTCCCTTCCCCTACCCCTATTCATCTCAACAGATACTACAAGAAACCAGGAGAGTTAGTCAAAGGGGGTACAGCCCCTTAGAAACAAGATACAACTTTTTTAGGAGGATAAAGATCATATTTAACTAAGGCAAAACATCAGGGTGGGCTTGAAAGCAGCCATCCCATCAAAAAGCGTTAAAGCTCAGACACATAATGTTATAAGCCCTAAGTTTCGACCATTACTTCTTACTCCCCTTATCCTACTGGGCCTTCCCATGCAAACATGGGAGTGATCCTGCTAAAATCAGTATATAAGAGAGCCTAACGGCTCTCTCCCTGCATACGTGTAAATCGGAAACGGACAATCCACCGAACCTTAACGGACCCAAAAACAGAGGGAACTGAACCACAAATAAAACAACCAGAAAAACACCCAAACAAATACCGTTAACCCCACACAGACATGCTCTTAGGGAAAGACTAAAAGAAAGAGAAGGAACTCGGCAAACACACTCAGCCTCGCCTGTTTACCAAAAACATCGCCTCTTGCTAAACCAAAAGTATAAGAGGTCCCGCCTGCCCTGTGACTATATGTTTAACGGCCGCGGTATTTTGACCGTGCGAAGGTAGCGCAATCACTTGTCTCTTAAATGGGGACCTGTATGAATGGCATAACGAGGGCTTAACTGTCTCCTCTTTCAAGTCAATGAAATTGATCTCCCCGTGCAGAAGCGGGGATAAGTACATAAGACGAGAAGACCCTATGGAGCTTTAGACACTAAAGCAGATCATTATTAATACCCTAAACACAGGACACGAATAAACTGAACCCTGCCCTAATGTCTTAGGTTGGGGCGACCGCGGAGTAATAAAAAACCCCCGCAAGGACCGAATGTACTACATTCACAACCAAGAGCGACAGCTCTAATTAACAGATACTTCTGACCAATAAGATCCGGCAACGCCGATCAATGGACCAAGTTACCCTAGGGATAACAGCGCAATCTCCTCTTAGAGCCCGTATCAACGAGGGGGTTTACGACCTCGATGTTGGATCAGGACATCCTAATGGTGCAGCCGCTATTAAGGGTTCGTTTGTTCAACGATTAAAGTCCTACGTGATCTGAGTTCAGACCGGAGTAATCCAGGTCGGTTTCTATCTATGTAATGATCTTTTCTAGTACGAAAGGACCGAAAAGAGGGGGCCCATGTCCAAAACATGCCTCACCCCCACCTAATGAAAGCAGCTCAATCAGGCAAGGGGGCGTCGTCCCTTTGTCTGAGAGAACGACAAGTTGGAGTGGCAGAGCCCGGTTGCATTGCAAAAGGCCTAAGCCCTTTGAACAGAGGTTCAAATCCTCTCTCCAACTATGATCTCAACGCTTTTTACCCACATTATCAACCCTTTAGCCTATATTGTCCCAGTACTTCTTGCTGTTGCTTTCCTTACACTGGTCGAGCGAAAAGTCCTAGGGTATATGCAATTTCGAAAAGGCCCTAATATCGTTGGACCTTACGGACTCCTTCAACCAATCGCCGATGGGGTAAAACTATTTACTAAAGAGCCCGTCCGCCCCTCAACCGCCTCCCCCATTCTTTTCCTTCTCGCCCCAATACTAGCCCTCACCCTCGCCCTTACCTTATGAGCCCCTCTCCCCATACCATACCCTATTCTAGACCTAAACCTAGGCATCCTTTTTATCCTGGCACTATCTAGTTTAGCAGTATATTCCATTCTAGGCTCAGGCTGAGCATCCAACTCAAAATACGCCCTCATCGGGGCCCTACGAGCTGTAGCACAAACTATTTCATATGAAGTCAGCCTAGGACTGATCCTTTTAAACGCAATTATTTTTACAGGGGGATTTACCCTACAAACCTTTAGTACAGCTCAGGAAGCCACTTGACTCCTCCTACCAGCCTGACCCTTAGCCGCAATATGATATATCTCTACACTAGCAGAAACTAACCGAGCACCCTTCGATTTAACTGAAGGCGAATCAGAATTAGTCTCAGGCTTTAACGTAGAGTATGCAGGAGGCCCTTTCGCCTTATTCTTCCTAGCAGAATACGCGAATATTCTCCTTATAAACACCCTCTCTGCCACCCTTTTCCTAGGCGCCTCCCACATCCCCACCACCCCTGAACTAACAGCCATGAATCTAATAACAAAAGCAGCACTTCTCTCCCTACTTTTCCTCTGAGTTCGAGCCTCCTACCCCCGATTCCGATACGACCAACTAATGCACCTAATCTGAAAAAACTTCCTTCCACTCACACTAGCCTTAGTTATCTGACACCTCGCACTCCCTATTGCATTCGCCGGCCTCCCCCCTCAAATTTAACCACGGAACTGTGCCTGAAGCAAAGGACCACTTTGATAGAGTGTATCATGAGGGTTAGAGCCCCTCCAGCTCCTTAGAAAGAAGGGACTCGAACCCTAACTAAAGAGATCAAAACTCTCAGTGCTTCCATTACACCACTTCCTAAGTAAAGTCAGCTAAACAAGCTCTTGGGCCCATACCCCAAACATGTAGGTTAAACCCCTACCTCTGCTAATGAACCCATATATCTTAGCCACCCTACTACTCAGCCTTGGACTAGGAACCACTATTACATTTGCAAGTTCCCACTGACTACTCGCCTGAATAGGCCTGGAAATTAATACCCTCGCCATTCTTCCTCTCATGGCCCAACAGCACCACCCCCGAGCTGTTGAAGCCACCACAAAATATTTCCTCACCCAGGCAACAGGAGCAGCTACCCTGCTATTTGCCAGCACTACCAATGCATGGTTAACAGGCCAATGAGATATTCTACAAATATCTCACCCCCTTGCAACCACCCTGGCTATTCTTGCCCTCTCCCTAAAAGTAGGCCTCGCCCCCCTACACACATGATTACCTGAGGTACTCCAAGGATTAGACCTAACCACAGGACTCATCTTGTCAACCTGACAAAAACTAGCACCCTTCGCCCTACTTCTTCAAATCCAACCTGCCAACCCCACAATTTTAATTATCCTTGGTATTACCTCTACCCTTGTTGGAGGCTGAGGCGGACTTAATCAAACACAACTCCGGAAAATCATAGCATATTCCTCCACAGCCCATCTGGGTTGAATGATCTTAATCCTTCAGTTCTCACCTTCCTTAACCCTCCTTACCCTGCTTACATACCTGATTCTAACATCCTCAACATTTCTTGTATTCAAACTGAATAAATCAACAAGCATCAATATGCTAGCCACCTCATGAGCAAAAGCCCCCGTACTAACAACCCTCACCCCCCTTATCCTCCTATCCCTAGGAGGACTCCCACCATTAATAGGCTTCATGCCAAAATGACTCATTCTCCAAGAACTAACTAAACAAGACCTAGCACCCATTGCTACACTAACCGCACTCACCGCTCTATTAAGTCTATACTTTTACCTACGATTAACATATGCTATGACACTCACCATATCCCCCAACAATGTAACTGGTACAGCCCCATGACGCCTCCATTCCTCACAACTGACGCTCCCTCTTGCCACCTTAACCATATCAACAATTCTCCTACTTCCACTAACCCCAACCATGCTAACTCTACTAACCCTATAAGAGGCTTAGGATTAACATCAGACCAAGGACCTTCAAAGCCCTTAGTGGGAGTGAAAATCTCCCAGCCCCTGATAAAACTTGCGGGACGTTAACCCACATCTCCTGTATGCAAAACAGACGCTTTAATTAAGCTAAAGCTTTCTAGACAGGTAGGCTTCGATCCTACAAACTCTTAGTTAACAGCTAAGCGCTCAAACCGGCGGGCATCTATCTAGCTTTCCCCCGCCTACTTAAACAAAGGAGGTAGGCGGGGGAAAGCCCCGGCAAACGTCTAGCTTGCTTCTTTAGATTTGCAATCTAATATGTTAAACACCTCGGAGCTTGGTAAGAAGAGGGATTAAACCTCTGTCTATGGGACTACAATCCACCGCTTAAAACATTCAGCCATCCTACCTGTGGCCATCACACGTTGATTCTTCTCGACTAATCACAAAGACATTGGCACCCTTTATCTTGTATTTGGTGCCTGAGCCGGTATAGTAGGAACCGCCCTCAGCCTTCTTATTCGGGCTGAACTAAGCCAACCTGGGGCCCTACTCGGCGATGATCAAATCTACAATGTAATTGTTACAGCACATGCTTTCGTAATAATTTTCTTTATAGTAATACCAATCATGATTGGTGGCTTTGGAAACTGACTTATTCCACTTATAATTGGCGCCCCAGACATAGCATTCCCTCGAATGAATAACATAAGCTTCTGACTCCTTCCCCCATCTTTCCTGCTTCTTCTAGCCTCTTCTGGAGTAGAAGCCGGTGCTGGTACTGGTTGAACAGTTTATCCACCCCTGGCGGGAAACCTAGCACATGCAGGTGCATCCGTAGACCTAACCATCTTCTCCCTGCATTTAGCAGGAATTTCATCAATTCTAGGGGCAATTAACTTCATTACAACTATTATTAACATAAAACCCCCCGCCACTTCCCAGTATCAAACACCTTTGTTTGTGTGAGCTGTTCTAATTACAGCAGTGCTACTGCTCCTATCACTCCCCGTTCTTGCCGCAGGTATTACAATACTTCTAACGGATCGTAACCTTAACACTACTTTCTTTGACCCGGCCGGAGGAGGAGACCCTATCCTCTACCAACACCTATTCTGATTCTTTGGCCATCCTGAAGTTTATATTCTAATTCTCCCTGGCTTCGGGATGATTTCCCATATCGTTGCGTACTACTCTGGTAAAAAAGAGCCGTTCGGTTATATGGGTATGGTTTGAGCTATAATGGCCATCGGCCTTTTAGGATTTATTGTGTGAGCACATCACATGTTTACGGTTGGAATAGACGTAGACACACGCGCATATTTTACATCAGCCACCATAATTATTGCAATTCCTACTGGCGTTAAAGTCTTCAGCTGACTAGCCACACTCCACGGAGGGTCTATTAAATGAGAGACTCCACTTCTATGAGCACTTGGATTCATCTTCCTCTTTACAGTGGGGGGCCTGACAGGTATTGTTCTAGCTAATTCTTCATTAGATATTGTCCTGCATGATACATACTATGTAGTTGCCCACTTCCACTACGTACTCTCAATAGGAGCCGTATTTGCCATCGTAGCTGCCTTCGTACACTGATTCCCATTATTTACAGGCTATACCCTACACAGCACTTGAACAAAAATCCACTTTGGTATTATATTTGTGGGCGTAAATCTTACCTTCTTCCCCCAGCATTTCTTAGGATTAGCTGGAATGCCTCGTCGATACTCAGATTACCCAGATGCTTACACCCTGTGAAATACCGTTTCTTCTATTGGCTCTATGGTCTCCCTCGTAGCAGTAATTATATTCCTGTTTATCATCTGGGAAGCATTTGCCTCTAAACGTGAAGTTCTAGCAGTAGAGCTAACCATGACCAACGTAGAATGACTCCACGGCTGCCCTCCCCCATACCACACATTTGAGGAGCCCGCATTTGTTCAAGTCCAATACCACTAAACGAGAAAGGGAGGAGTCGAACCCCCGTATGATGGTTTCAAGCCAGCCACATAACCGTTCTGTCACTTTCTTCATAAGACACTAGTAAAACCGACTATTACACCGCCTTGTCGAGGCATAATTGCGGGTTTAAACCCCGCGTGTCTTAAACCACTAATGGCACATCCCACACAACTAGGTTTACAAGATGCAGCTTCACCAGTAATAGAGGAACTCCTACACTTCCACGATCACGCCTTAATAATTGTCTTTCTTATTAGCACACTAGTTCTTTATATTATTGTGGCTATAGTTTCCACTAAATTAACCAATAAATACATTTTAGATTCCCAAGAAATTGAAATTATTTGAACAATTCTCCCTGCAGTGGTTCTTATCCTTATTGCACTCCCCTCCCTTCGCATCCTTTACCTAATAGACGAAATTAATGACCCCCATATTACAATTAAAGCTATAGGTCACCAATGATACTGAAGCTACGAATATACCGATTACGAAGACCTTGGATTTGACTCATACATAATCCCTACACAAGACCTAACCCCCGGTCAGTTCCGCTTACTAGAGGCTGACCATCGAATAGTAGTCCCCCTAGACTCACCAGTCCGAGTTTTAGTCTCCGCCGAAGATGTCCTTCACTCATGAGCAGTGCCCGCCCTGGGAGTTAAAATAGACGCCGTCCCAGGTCGTCTAAACCAAACAGCTTTTATTACATCCCGACCAGGTGTATTCTACGGACAATGCTCAGAGATCTGCGGTGCAAACCACAGCTTTATACCAATTGTAGTCGAAGTCGTCCCCCTAGAACACTTTGAAAACTGATCTTCATTTATACTTCAAGACGCCTCGCTAAAAAGCTAAATAAGGAGTAGCGCTAGCCTTTTAAGCTAGAGATTGGTGATTACCGACCACCTTTAGCGACATGCCCCAACTCCTCCCACAACCCTGATTTGGTACACTACTCTTTGCCTGAGTAGTCTTCCTAACCTTCTTCCCTAAAAAAGTAGTAGCCCACACTTTTCCATATCAACCCACATCCCTCAAGCCCCAAAAGCTAGAGAAAACCTCCTGAAACTGACCTTGAGCGTAAGCTTTTTTGACCAATTTATAAGCACAACATATCTGGGTATTCCCCTAATTGCACTGGCACTCATATTCCCCACTATTCTTTATCCAACACAAACAAACCGATGACTAAACAACCGACTTCTAACCCTACAAAACGCATTTATTAACCGTTTTATCCACCAGCTACTTCTACCCTTAAATGTAGGAGGACATAAATGAGCTGCCCTTCTGGCCTCCTTAATACTCTTTTTAATTTCACTAAATATGCTCGGGCTCTTACCCTATACCTTCACCCCCACCGCCCAACTGTCCCTCAACCTGGGATTTGCAGTCCCCCTTTGATTAGCAACTCTTATCATCGGAATACGAAACCAACCAAATCATGCCCTAGGACACCTTCTGCCAGAAGGAACCCCTAATCTTCTAATCCCCATGCTTATTATTATCGAAACAATTAGTCTATTCATCCGACCCCTAGCCCTAGGCGTACGGTTGACTGCCAACCTGACAGCCGGCCACTTACTCATTCAACTAATTTCTACAGCTGTGTTTGTGCTTCTACCACTTATACCTTCCGTAGCCATTCTTACAGCAACAGTCTTAGTTCTGTTGACACTTCTAGAAGTTGCCGTGGCAATGATTCAAGCCTACGTCTTCGTACTCCTTCTAACACTATATCTACAAGAAAACATCTAATGGCACATCAAGCACACGCATACCATATAGTTGACCCAAGCCCTTGACCCCTGACAGGCGCAGTTGCTGCCCTACTAATAACCTCAGGACTTGCAATTTGATTCCACTTCCACTCTACAACGCTCATTGTTTTAGGTACAATTCTTCTCCTCTTGACAATATATCAATGATGACGAGATATCGTACGAGAAGGCACATTCCAAGGCCACCATACACCCCCCGTGCAAAAAGGCCTTCGATATGGTATAATTCTTTTTATTACATCAGAAGTCTTCTTCTTCTTAGGTTTTTTCTGAGCCTTTTACCACTCAAGCCTTGCCCCCACCCCTGAACTAGGAGGCTGCTGACCCCCAACAGGTATTACCACCCTAGACCCCTTTGAAGTTCCCCTACTTAATACAGCAGTACTACTCGCATCAGGGGTAACAGTAACCTGGGCCCACCACAGCATCATGGAGGGTGAACGAAAACAGGCCATTCAATCCCTTACACTCACAATTCTTCTGGGCTTCTATTTCACATTCCTACAAGGCATGGAATACTACGAAGCTCCCTTCACAATTGCAGATGGCGTCTATGGCTCGACTTTCTTCGTAGCCACTGGCTTCCACGGCCTACACGTTATTATTGGCTCTACTTTCCTAGCCGTATGTCTACTACGACAAGTTCAATACCACTTTACATCCGAACACCACTTTGGGTTCGAAGCAGCTGCCTGATACTGACATTTCGTAGACGTTGTCTGACTTTTCTTATATATCTCTATCTACTGATGAGGATCCTAATCTTTCTAGTATTAAGTTAAGTATAAGTGACTTCCAATCACCCGGTCTTGGTTAAACCCCAAGGAAAGATAATGAATCTGGTTTCAACTGTTATCTCCATTGCTCTCGCCCTGTCAGTTGCCTTAGCCATCCTATCCTTCTGATTACCCCTAATAAATCCAGATCATGAAAAATTATCCCCCTATGAATGTGGTTTTGACCCCCTAGGTACAGCCCGGCTTCCATTCTCCCTACGATTTTTTCTTGTCGCCATCCTGTTCCTCCTATTTGACCTAGAAATCGCCCTCCTGCTACCACTCCCCTGAGGGGACCAGCTGACCTCCCCTACACTTACATTCCTATGAGCCTCCATCGTTCTAATCCTCCTTACCTTGGGGCTTATCTACGAATGACTTCAAGGCGGCTTAGACTGGGCCGAATCGGCGATTAGTTTAAATAAAACCCTTGATTTCGGCTCAAACACTTATGGTTAAATCCCATAATCTCCTAATGACCCCTGTGCACTTTACTTTCTCCTCCGCTTTCATCCTGGGCCTTACAGGCCTAGCATTTCACCGAACCCACCTTCTCGCTGCCCTCTTATGCCTAGAAGGGATGATGCTCTCCCTGTTTATTGCCCTCTCCCTCTGAACCGTTCAACTAAATGCCACGAGCTTCTGCACAGCCCCAATACTACTACTAGCTTTCTCGGCCTGTGAAGCAAGTGCAGGGCTCGCCCTATTAGTAGCAACAGCCCGTACTCATGGAACCGACCATCTTCAAAGCCTTAACTTACTACAGTGTTAAAAGTCCTTATCCCTACTTTAATACTCATCCCTACTGCCTGACTAACCCCAGCCAAATGACTCTGGCCCACAACCCTTACCCATAGCATATTAATTGCGCTCATCAGCCTTTCATGGCTAAAATATGCAATAGAAACAGGCTGATCCGCCCTAAACCAGTTCATAGCCACAGACCCCCTATCTACCCCTCTGCTAGTTCTTACATGCTGACTCCTCCCCCTCATAATCCTAGCAAGCCAAAACCACACAGCAACAGAACCTATTAATCGTCAACGCATGTATATTTCACTATTAACATCCCTTCAAATTTTCCTCATTTTAGCCTTCGGCGCAACCGAAGTAATCATATTTTATGTAATGTTTGAAGCAACTCTCATCCCAACCCTAATTCTTATTACTCGATGAGGTAATCAGACAGAGCGCCTCAACGCAGGGGTCTACTTCTTATTTTACACCCTAGCAGGCTCCCTCCCCCTACTTGTTGCCCTTCTTCTCCTACAAAACTACACCGGAACACTCTCTATGTTTACCCTACCATTCTCCCCCTCCCTCCATCTTTCATCTAATGCCGATAAACTATGATGAGCAGGCTGCCTACTAGCATTCCTTGTCAAAATACCGTTGTACGGCGTACATCTTTGATTACCTAAAGCGCACGTTGAAGCCCCTGTTGCAGGGTCAATAGTACTTGCTGCAGTTCTTCTAAAACTAGGTGGTTACGGAATAATGCGAATAATAGTCATGTTAGACCCACTTACCAAAGAACTCAGCTACCCCTTCCTTATCTTTGCATTATGGGGGGTAATTATAACAGGCTCGATCTGTCTCCGCCAAACTGACCTAAAATCTCTAATTGCTTACTCCTCAGTAAGCCACATGGGTTTAGTAGTAGGGGGGATCCTTATTCAAACCCCCTGGGGATTTACAGGGGCTTTAATCCTTATAGTTGCCCACGGATTAACATCTTCTGCTTTATTCTGCCTAGCCAACACAAACTACGAACGAACACATAGCCGGACCATACTCCTAGCACGTGGCCTACAAATCATTCTTCCCTTAATAACAGCCTGATGATTTATCGCCAGCCTTGCTAACCTCGCACTCCCCCCACTACCTAACTTAATAGGGGAGCTAATAATTATTACCTCCCTATTTAACTGATCATGATGAACAATTGTATTAACAGGGGGAGGAACCCTTATTACTGCAAGCTACTCCCTCTACATATTCTTAATGACCCAGCGAGGCCCCCTCCCCTCACACATCATTGGTCTTGAACCCTCCCACTCACGAGAACACCTACTTATGGCCCTCCACCTTCTACCGCTTCTCCTCCTCATCCTTAAGCCAGAACTAATCTGAGGTTGAGCTAACTGTAGACATAGTTTAAATAAAAACATTAGATTGTGATTCTAAAAATAGGGGTTAAAACCCCCTTATCCACCGAGGAAGGTTCGCTAACAGATGGACCCTGCTAAGTTTCATCACCCCGGTTGAACTCCGGGACTGTCCTCGAGACTTTACTCCCAAAGGATAATAGTTCATCCGTCGGTCTTAGGAACCGAAAACTCTTGGTGCAACTCCAAGTGGTAGTTATGCACACCCCTTCCATTATTATGACCTCAAGCCTGCTCATGATCTTTTCCCTGTTGATTTTTCCTGTGCTAACAACCCTAAACCCCCTCCCCCGAAAAGAAGACTGAGCCTACACACATGTAAAAACAGCAGTGAAACTAGCCTTCTTCGTTAGTCTCCTCCCCCTTTTCTTATTCCTTAGTGAGGGAGCAGAAACCATTGCTTCCTCATCAAGCTGAATAAATACACTAACTTTTGATATTAATCTCAGCTTAAAATTTGACCACTACTCCGTCATCTTTACACCTGTTGCCCTGTATGTAACATGATCAATCCTAGAATTTGCCTCCTGATATATACACGCCGACCCTAACATAAACCGATTCTTTAAATATCTTTTAATCTTCCTAATTGCAATAATTATTCTAGTTACAGCAAACAACCTCTTCCAACTCTTTATTGGGTGAGAAGGGGTTGGAATTATATCCTTCCTCCTGATTGGTTGATGGCACGGCCGAGCCGATGCAAATACTGCAGCCCTACAAGCAGTTATTTACAACCGGGTTGGAGATATCGGCCTAATTTTCGCAATAGCATGAATAGCATCTCATCTCAACTCATGAGAATTACAACAGATCTTTGCAACCGCTAAAAATTTTAACCTTACCTACCCGCTCCTTGGACTAATCGTAGCTGCTACGGGTAAATCCGCCCAATTTGGTTTACACCCCTGACTCCCCGCTGCCATAGAAGGCCCTACACCAGTATCTGCCCTCCTCCACTCCAGCACCATGGTTGTTGCAGGAATCTTTCTTCTAATCCGAATGAGCCCCCTTCTAGAAGACAATTCTATCGCTCTTACCACTTGCCTATGCCTTGGAGCCCTAACCACGCTATTTACAGCTACATGCGCTTTAACCCAAAACGATATCAAAAAAATTGTTGCATTCTCAACATCCAGCCAACTAGGTTTAATAATAGTAACAATTGGATTAAACCAACCCCAGCTAGCATTTCTTCACATCTGTACCCACGCCTTCTTTAAAGCAATATTATTCCTATGCTCAGGCTCTATTATTCATAGCCTTAATGACGAACAAGACATTCGCAAAATAGGAGGTATACACCGCCTTACCCCCTTCACCTCCACCTGCCTCACCATCGGAAGCCTAGCCCTTACAGGTACACCTTTCCTAGCCGGCTTCTTCTCTAAAGATGCCATCATTGAAGCCCTTAACACCTCATATCTCAACGCCTGGGCCCTTACCTTAACCCTCCTAGCCACCTCCTTCACAGCAATCTACAGCCTGCGCGTTATTTATTTCGTCTCAATAGGACACCCCCGCTTTAATTCACTTTCTCCTATCAACGAAAATAACCCCGCAGTTATCAACCCTATCAAACGCCTAGCTTGAGGAAGCATCGTAGCCGGCCTCCTAATTACCTCCAACCTAATCCCACTAAAAACACCGGTCATATCTATACCACCCATGCTTAAACTAGCCGCCTTAGCCGTCACAATCCTCGGATTAATAATTGCCCTAGAACTTGCCTCCTTAGCAAACAAACAATTCAAGCCTGCCCCCTACCTCCCCACCTTCCGTTTCTCTAACATGCTTGGCTTTTTCCCCACAATCATGCACCGCTTCCCCCCTGCGATAAGTTTAGGAATAGGTCAATCCATTGCCAGCCAAATAATTGACCAAACCTGGCTGGAAAAAACAGGTCCCAAAGCTGCAGCCAAACTCAACAAACCCCTTATTACCTCAACAAGCAATGCCCAACAAGGCCTAGTGAAAACATACCTTATTTTCTTTTTCATTACCCTAATATTTACCCTATTAATTTTCTTTGTTTAAACAGCCCGAAGAGTTCCCCGACTCAATCCTCGAGTTAACTCTAAGACCACAAACAAAGTCAAGAGAAGAACCCCAGCACCAACAACCAACATTCACCCACCTTCCGAGTACATTACCGCCACCCCACCATTATCCGCACGAAAAATGTAAAAGGGCCCTCACTCATCAGCCGAACCAGAAAGGCCTCCAACCCACCCGTACCAAAACTTGCTAGCCACCCCAACCACTACAGCTACGTAACAACACATGTAAGCCACAACCGTTGGGTTGACCCAAGATTCAGGGTAAGGTTCTGCGGCTAAAGCCGCAGAATACGCAAACACAACCAATATACCACCTAAATAAATTAAGAAAAGAATCAAAGCCAAGAAAGGACTTCCAAATTCTACAAGAACTCCACACCCCACTCCCGCCACCATTACCAGTCCAAGGGCACCAAAAAAAGGAGAAGGATTTGAAGCAACCGCAATCGCCCCTACGATTCAACAAATTAAAAAACAAATAACAGTAAAGCACATAATTTCTGCCAGGGCTCTAACCAGGAATTATGGCTTGAAAAACCATCGTTGTTATTCAACTACAGAAACTTTGTTAATGGCCAGCCTCCGCAAAACGCACCCTCTTCTAAAAATCGCAAATGACGCACTAGTAGACCTCCCAGCCCCCTCCAACATCTCAGTCTGGTGAAATTTCGGCTCACTACTCGGACTCTGTCTCATCGCCCAAATCCTTACAGGCCTATTCCTAGCCATACACTACACATCAGATATTGCCACAGCCTTTTCCTCTGTTGCCCACATTTGTCGAGATGTAAACTACGGCTGACTAATCCGGAATATACATGCTAACGGGGCCTCCTTTTTCTTTATCTGCATTTATGCGCACATCGGCCGAGGGCTTTACTACGGCTCCTACCTCTATAAAGAAACCTGAAATATCGGAGTCATCCTTCTCCTTCTAATAATAATAACAGCTTTCGTTGGTTACGTCCTCCCCTGAGGACAAATATCTTTCTGAGGGGCTACTGTTATTACTAACCTTCTATCCGCCATCCCTTATGCCGGAAACACCCTAGTCCAATGAATTTGAGGTGGCTTTTCCGTAGATAATGCCACCCTTACTCGTTTCTTCGCATTCCACTTCCTATTCCCCTTTGTAATTGCGGCCGCCACACTCCTCCATCTCCTTTTCCTTCACGAATCAGGCTCAAATAACCCCCTTGGCCTCAACTCTGACGCAGACAAAATCTCCTTCCATCCATACTTTTCATATAAAGATCTACTAGGATTCGCAGCCCTACTCATTACACTCACATCCCTAGCACTCTTTTTACCCAACCTGCTAGGAGACCCAGATAACTTTACCCCAGCCAACCCTCTTGTTACCCCGCCTCACATTAAACCCGAATGATACTTCCTATTCGCCTATGCTATTCTTCGATCAATTCCAAACAAACTTGGAGGAGTCCTTGCATTACTGGCCTCAATCTTGATTCTTATATTAATCCCAATCCTACACACCTCCAAACAACGCGCTCTAACCTTCCGCCCTCTAACTCAGTTCTTATTCTGAGCCCTAATCGCCGACGTGGTAATTCTTACCTGAATTGGAGGAATACCTGTAGAACACCCCTTTATTATTATTGGTCAAATCGCATCCGTCCTGTACTTCTCACTTTTCCTATTTCTAATACCAGCAGCCGGATGGGCCGAAAACAAAGTCCTTGAGTTACGATGTACTAATAGTTCAGAAATCAGAACGCCGGTCTTGTAAGCCGGATGCCGGAGGTTAAAATCCCCCTTAGTACTCAAAGAGAGGAGATTCTAACTCCCACCTCTAACTCCCAAAGCTAGAATTCTAAACTAAACTACTCTTTGAAATATGACATAACATAATATTTATATCATTCTGTTAATAATTTTGTATGCTATGTATTATAACCTAATTAAGATCATAACCATTTTTGTTTCATAATATATTTTTAGTGATGAGACATGTAAGAAGACATATTAATTTATAAAGACATATATTGATATAATATAAAGTTTAAATGTCACTTCACATATTCACTTTACTCAACATATATTATAAGATTAGACAATTTCGCACAGTAAGAACCGAGCAACAGTTGATAACTTAATGCATGAACTTATTGAAGGTGAGAGACAATAATTGTACGGGTTTCTCACAGTGAATTATTCCTGGCATTTGGTTCCTATTTCAGGGCCATAAAATTAACCTTACCCCATAAATTTATTGACGCTTGCATAAGTTAATGGTGATAATCATTCGACTCGTTACCCAGCAAGCCGAGCATTCATTCCAGAGTGTAGGGGGTTTTTCTTTTTTTTTTTCCTTTCAATAGACATTTCACAGTGTTAGAAAAATCCATTGGTGAAGGTAGAACTATTAATAATTGCTTTAAAAAGATAGATATAAGCATGTTAAAGGATATTCTTATAATTTCTTACATAACTGATTTCATGAACATAAGTAGTTAATTTAATCGAGACATAACTATTAAGATATCCCCTGGGGGTTTTTCCTCGTTAAACCCCCCTACCCCCCTAAACCCCTGAGATCCTTAACACTCCTGTAAACCCCCCGGAAACAGGAAGAATCCCAAGTAATTCAAGAAATAAAATTATTAAATTTTTATTAAATTAAAATGTGTTTATTATACTAATGTAATCTTTAATTT